ATTAATTTTATGAACTTCGCTTTATTAGCTATATTCTATAACTGCTGTATCCGTACCATTTATCCTTATGAGAGATCATACAAAATAGAATGATTTTAGAAGGAAGGGATATAATGAAATTCTTGATTGGATCTTCTCAGAGGAACGATCTATTTTATTTGATTTATGGATCCAATAACCAATTTTAAGAAATTAAAAAAAAAAGAGGGTGGTTTTGTTTTATTCAAATTCGAAACGCCTCGTGATCTTCAACCAATTATGCGCTTCAATATAATTACCTGGAGTAAGCGCTATAGCTTGTTTCCAATACTCAGCAGCTTGATCGGACCAAGCCTCCGCAATTTCAGAATCACCCTGTAGAATGGCCTGTTCTCCCCGGTCGGAATAGGCGGGTCAATTCCTTCCCTTAGAACCGTACTTGAGAGTTTCCTACCTCATACGGCTCATCAATCGATTCTTTTTGTGTCCCATCTTATTAATTTACCCTATGGTAACTGAATTAGATTTCTTAGAAATCTATCCTATTTTTCTTGGGTTAACCAGAAGAAGTTAATTACATAAGTTTCAAACTCTAATTTGAATTTAATCAATAATCAGTTCTATCTTTTCTCCCACACCTTCAGAAGAATGAAGAATAGATATCCCCCTATATTGTTCAAATTTTCTGAAAGGTAACTATCTCGATTTCATTTCATATATGAAATTCATATAGAATCGTTGAAAAAGACTTTCCTCCATAAGAAAAAAGAACTTACTATCTTTGGGATTTGATACTACACCGCTGCTCAATATCTTAGTGGATCGACTCTATTACATAAGTTGATTCCGAACTTTTATCTCATATCATGACATAAGTAAGCAGTTCTTAACTGTATCGACCCAATAGCTTGCTAATTGATCTTTACGGTGCTTTCTATATCAATTCGATCCTTTATCCATAGAGTATATAGGCGTACTTATTTCTTCTTTGGTTCTCGCGAAGTCTCTTTCCTTGCTACAGCTGATAAAAATCGTGACTTTGGACGATGCATATGTAGAAAGCCTATTTTTTTTTCTAGTATTTACTAGCCGATTTTATCTGTTTTTCCCTCGTTCTATAGTGGAGATAGTCGCACGTAATGACAGATCACGGCCATATTATTAAAAGCTTGTGGTAAGAATGGGTTTCGTTCTAGTGCCCGAAAATAATATTCCAAAGCCTTCGTATGCTCTCCGTTGCTTGTGTGTATAAGGCCTATGTTATAGAGTATATAACTTCGATCATAAGGATCAATTTCTAGTCGCGTAGCTTCATAATAATTCTGTAAAGCTTCCGCATAATTTCCTTCGGATTGAGCCGACATCCGTTACGGTCGTTCACTCTATTCAAAGAATCTCCGTTCCAGAACCGTATGTGAGATTTTCATCTCATACGGCTCCTCCCTCCTGTGCATAAAGGACTGTGGGAAATAATCTATGTAATCAAAATTTCACTATTCTCATTATGAACTGACAGGGACTAGTATTTTTACAAGAAATCTCTAGCCAGCCTTCCCGAAAGGGTTTGTTTTTTCTTAACACCAATCATATTAGTGCTAGATGGAAATGGTAACTCCAACGATTTCTTTGTCCTCAACGCCTCCTATTTCCAGGAATTAGTCACTTCAACGATCTTTGATGGTTATACGGGTATCCAAAGTACGAACGAGATGGATGTTTGTTGTCCCAACCATTCTTGTTAGTCCCGATATCGATAAGGAAAGGGGGAATTTATAACAAAACAAAGTTTTCGTGTTGTTGATTCCTAGGAGTAGCGCTTCTTCCCCTATGCTGCCTATTTTTACTAGTGGAGTAGGATTCACCCGCAAACTAGAACCTATAGTATAGGCGTAACCTTTCGCTCAATACTAAAATCGATAATTAAAGCATCTGAGGCTGCATCAATCGAGGATACACGACAGAAGGAATTGTTCTATCTCTAAACTTCACCTTCACTAAGCGTGGGTTTCTTTCAAAAATTTGTTTCTTTCTATCCCGAATCGCGTCTATTTCTATCAGACTAAGGGCTAAAAAAAAAAAAAGAAAAAAAAAGAATCAAATCGCACCATCTCTGTAATAGGTAAATGCCCTTTTTTCTCCTGAAGTTGTCGGAATTATTCGTAATAAGATATTAGCTACAATTGAAGAGGTCTTATCAATAAAATTTCCATTTATCCGAGATCTAGGCATAATTAGCAATCCATTCTATAATTCTTCTCATTTTCCCTTTTCTTTTGGAAAATAATCAAATCCCACAAAAAAGGAATCATACAGTAGTACGAAATATCATAAAAATATAAAAATAGACTGATTCTAAAAAAAAAATGTAGACCTTCCACTTAAATTGTGCCCTTTTGGACAAGGAGAGATATTCAATATTTGAATTGAATAAGATTAGATTTCATTCCAATTTAAATTTAGTAGTATACTGATGAACGAAACTATTACTATTTGAATACCCAAGGACTTTGTTTTTTTACTA